TTGCGGTGATTTTGTTCTACTAATCATAAGGATATTGGAACTTTGTATTTATTGTTAGCTTTGTGGTCTGGGTTAATTGGATTAGCTTTAAGGCTTTTAATTCGAGCAGAACTTGGTCAACCTGGGAGGTTATTAGGTGATGATCAATTGTATAATGTTATTGTTACGGCTCATGCTTTTATGATGATTTTCTTTTTAGTGATGCCAATAATAATTGGCGGATTTGGGAATTGGCTTATTCCTCTTATAATTGGTGCTCCTGATATAGCTTTTCCTCGGTTAAATAATCTGAGGTTTTGGTTGCTTGTGCCGGCTTTGTTTTTATTGTTGAGATCGTCTTTGGTAGAGAGAGGGGTTGGAACTGGTTGAACAGTATATCCTCCGTTGTCTGGAAATGTAGCTCATTCTGGGGCTTCAGTAGATTTGGCTATTTTTTCTTTACATCTTGCTGGTGCTTCTTCTATTTTAGGTGCTATTAATTTTATCTCTACCGTTGGGAATATGCGATCTCCTGGGTTAGTTGCTGAACGAATTCCTTTATTCGTTTGAGCTGTTACTGTTACTGCAGTTTTATTGGTAGCCGCTTTACCTGTTTTAGCTGGTGCTATTACAATATTACTTACGGATCGAAATCTTAATACGTCGTTTTTTGACCCTACTGGGGGAGGTGATCCAATTTTATACATGCACTTGTTTTGGTTTTTTGGTCATCCTGAGGTGTATATTTTAATTTTGCCGGGGTTTGGTATAATTTCTCATATTGTTATACATTATGCGGGAAAGAAGCAGGTTTTTGGTTATTTAGGTATAGTATATGCCATTGTTTCTATTGGTGTGTTGGGTTTTATTGTATGAGCCCATCATATATTTACTGTTGGTATAGACGTAGATACTCGAGCTTATTTCACTGCTGCTACTATAATTATTGCTGTTCCAACAGGAATTAAGGTTTTTAGGTGGTTAGCTACCATTCATGGGTTTGTTAATAAAACTGAGCCACCTATTATGTGAGCTTTAGGTTTTATTTTCTTGTTTACTGTGGGTGGGTTAACTGGTATTGTTTTGTCTAATTCCTCTTTGGATATTGTTTTACATGATACTTATTATGTAGTAGCTCATTTTCATTATGTCTTGAGGATGGGAGCTGTTTTTGCTTTATTTAGAGCTTTTAGGTATTGGTATCCTTTAATTTCTGGGGTAACTTTTCATGCTGTTTGGAGAAAGGTTCATTTTACATTAATGTTTGTTGGGGTTAATTTAACATTTTTTCCTCAGCATTTTTTGGGTTTAGCTGGTATGCCTCGTCGATATTCTGATTACCCTGACAGGTTTGCTAAGTGGAATGTGGTTTCTTCTTGAGGTTCGTTAATTTCTTTTGTTTCTGTTTTGCTCTTTATGTTTATATTATTTGAATCTTTTGTTTCTCAGCGGTCTGTTGTTTGAGGGAGGGCTTTAAGAACAGCTTTTGAGTGGCAGGATAATAGTTTTCCTGCGTCTTTCCACTCTAATAGTCAAGTTAATAAAGTTGTGTTATCGTCGTAATTAAGGTAATACTCAATAGTAAGTAAAATGTTACGTAACCCTTTTCATTTGGTGGAGTTTAGTCCATGGCCTTTTACTGCTGCAAGTGGAGCGTTATTTTTGACTGTTGGTTTGGTTAGTTGGTTTCACGGAAAGGGGGTAACTTTAATATTAATTGGTATTTTAGTGATTTTATTGACTATGGTTCAGTGGTGACGGGATGTTATTCGAGAAGGAACTTATCAAGGTTATCATACTAGGTGAGTTAGTATGAATCTTCGATGGGGAATAGTTTTGTTTATTTTTTCTGAGGTATGCTTTTTTTTTGCTTTTTTTTGGGGGTTTTTTCATAGGAGGCTTGTTCCCGCACTTGAGTTGGGTTGTGTTTGGCCTCCTGTTGGGATTATGCCATTGAATCCTTTTAAGGTTCCTTTGTTAAATACAGCTGTATTACTTGGTTCAGGGGTTAGTGTTACCTGGGCTCATCATGGGTTGATAGTTGGTAATCGTGAGGAAGCTTTGTATGGTTTGTTTTTGACTGTGTTTTTGGGTTTATATTTTACTGTTCTTCAGTGAGGGGAATATGAGGAGGCTTCTTTTAGAATTGCTGATAGTGTTTATGGTTCTACTTTTTTTGTAATAACCGGATTTCATGGGTTACATGTTTTGATTGGGAGGGTTTTTTTAGTGGTGTGCACGGTGCGATGTTATTTACACCACTTTTCTGTTTCTCATCATTTTGGGTTTGAAGCGGCTGCTTGATATTGGCATTTTGTTGATGTGGTTTGGATTTTTTTGTATTTGTGTATTTATTGATGAGGTTCTTAAGTAAGAGGTTTTAAAATGTTGATAGATATCTTTTCGTCTTTGGATGCTAGGGTGCATTCTAGTATTAGGGTTAGGGGTGCTATGTGGTTGAGTGGATTTATGGGGTTGTCTATTTGTTTGGTTGGTATATGAGTTGGGGTGTCTGGTATTAATATTATGTTTTTCAGGTTAGTAGATGTAGTGTTGGATTTGGTAAAAAGTTGTTCTGGTAAGTTTTTTGGTGGGTTTGTGCTGGGGCAAGTTTCTTTATTTATATTAATTTTTATTGTGAATATTTCTGGTATGATTCCAAATGTATTTAGTCCAACTAGTCATTTGTCATTAACTCTTGTTTTAGCAATGATTGTTTGATTTTGTTTGGTTTTTAGTGGTTGGGTTTTTTCTTGAAAAGAAAGTGCTGGGCATCTGGTTCCAACTGGGAGACCTGTTGTATTAATTCCACTGCTTGTGTTAATCGAAAGGGTTAGTATTTTAATTCGTCCAATTACTTTAGGTGTTCGACTGGCTGCTAATATCACTATGGGACATCTTATGTTGCACGTTATTGGTGAATATGTGGTAAGATTTTTTTATGGGGTTTCGTTGTTTAGTAGGTTGTTTGGGAGTTTGGTAATATGGGGGTACGTAATTTTTGAGTTTGCTGTTAGGTTTTTGCAAGCATATGTTTTCGTTTTGTTGGTTGGGTTATATTCTTCTGATCATCCAATAGGGCATTAATAGGTGTATATTGTAAGCTAAAAAGAATTAGTTAAAATATAATTTGAGTTTGTCGAACTCAGGTTGCCTAGTATGGCATTCTTTTATGCCTCAATTGAGTCCTATGTCATGGGTTTTGGTTATTAGTGTTTTTTTAGTTTTTTTAATATGTTTTGCGGTGGTGGTTTGGTGGACGGTTGAAGGAAAATATATAATTAAGTATATGGGGAATAGTGGTAAGATTACTAACAGGAGGAAGTGTGTGAAATGGGGGTTTGGAAGGGTTTTGTTAAAGAAGTAGTGTGATTTTTCCCTATTATGGGTGTAGGGGTTATTGTGGTTATTGTAGGCGGAGTCTGTTTAATGTCTCAGCGGAAAAGGCTTTTTGGTATTTTGTTAAGAATAGAGATTTTTACTTTAGGTATTTATATTATAATTTTTGGTTTGGTTTATTTTCAAGGTTGGTTAAGAAGTGCGTGTTTAATTTTTTTAGCTTTTGGGGTTTGTGAGGCTGCTCTTGGGTTAAGGGTGTTGGTTTCTTTAATCCGTAATTCTGGGAGTGATTACGTTGGGGGGTTGGTTTTGGGTCATTTTTAGGTTGGGAATTATTGGGGTTTTGTTGGTTGTGGTGAGTGGATTGGGGCAAATGGTTTTTTGATGAAGAGTTTTGTGGGGTTGTGTAATTATATATTTAGTAAGTTTAAGGTTGTGGTTTAGTTCATTGGGCTTGGCAGGATGTTGAGGTGAGGCTTTAATTGTTGACAGTTTTTCTTTTGGTCTTGTGTCGTTGAGTATTTTGATTTCTGGTCTTAGAATATTAGCTAGGGTGCGTGATGTTCAAAAGCTTAATAATAAAACTGTTGAGTTTGTTTTTAGGATTTTGGTGTTAACTTTGGTTCTTGTTTTTTGTTTTAGTGTTGGGTCTTTACTTAATTTTTATATTATATTTGAGTTTAGTCTTATTCCTATTTTGTTAATCATTTTGGGATGGGGTTATCAACCTGAGCGGTTGCAGGCTGGAAAATATATATTGTTATACACAGTTAGTGCTTCTCTCCCTCTTTTGGTTTTAATTGTTTTGATTCTTACTAAAGGGGGGTCTGTCTTTTGAGGGTGAAGATTTTTAAAATTTGAATGAGGGTGGTTAGCGACTTTTTGTGCTTCTTTGGCTTTCTTAGTAAAATTGCCTATTTACGGGTTTCATTTATGGTTGCCGAAGGCTCATGTAGAAGCGCCTGTTGCTGGATCTATAATTTTGGCTGGTGTATTGCTTAAGCTTGGTGGTTATGGTTTAGTTCGGTTTTTTTATACGTTGGAATTATTTAGAACCTTAACTATTTCTATTATTTTTTGTGTTGGGTTAATAGGCGGGATTGTTGCCAGGATGGTGTGTTTTGCTCAAAGTGATGTAAAGGCTTTGGTAGCCTATTCGTCTGTTGGACACATAAGGTTGGTTATGGGTGGTGTTTATTCTAACACGGATTGGGGATGGTTGGGTTGTTTGCTGATAATGATTGCTCATGGCTTGTGTTCCTCGGGTATATTTTTTTTAGCTGGTGAGACTTATAAGTGTTATGGGACTCGAAGACTGTTTTTAGTTAAAGGTGGATTGGTTTTAGTCCCTGGGGTTGCTTTGTGTTGGTTTCTGATATGTGCTATCAATATAGCTGCTCCGCCTTCCTTAAACTTATGGGGTGAGTTGATGTTGGGAATTTCTATTCTAAGATATTCTATGGCATTTGGTTTGCTTACGGGGGTTATAACCTTTTTAAGGGGAGTTTATTCATGGTATTTGTATTCGATTACGCAACATGGGCAGTATCCTTTATGAGTACGTGGTGTAAATATAGCTGAAGAATACGCTAATTATATTATTAGGTTTGTGTTGGTATTAATATTAAGAATTACTGGGGTAATTCTAATGTTATTTATTTAAATATTTTTACTTTAATTTTTTTAGTTTGAGTAAAAACTACGTTTAAGTAAATGGGCGTAGTGCTCCTATTTTGGGTTTACAGATTTTTACGCTTGCTACTAAGGTAAATAATAGTATGCAGGCTAATAAAATAACAGAGGTAACTCCATTGTCTGTATATAAAAATCTTAGGGTTAATGTTGTATCATTGATTCTAGAGGCAAGCTCTGCATTGGTTTGGTAATTTGAAGTAAGTTTTAGGTTTTTAAAACTAAAGAGGGAAGTAATAGTTAGTATAATAGGCATTAAAGGATTATTAACGGAAAAAGTTATGTTAGGGGAAAGAGATGCAATATATGCGAACATAACTAGTATTCCACCGATAAAAATGAAAAAAAGTATGTATGAATATCAGGGGCTAATTGTGGCAATCAGAGCACAATTTAAGAATGCTAACAATAAAATTATGATTCCTAATGGTAAAGGGTGTATAGGTAGAGTTATTGATAGAATTGTATATGTTCATAAGGTTGAAATAGCTACTAGTGTAATTACGTATAACATTATATTATAGTTATGCCGACCATGTTTGGTCTTTCTGCTTGGAAGGCAATTGTACTTATTATACTATCGGCATGTATTATAGTAACCAGAGGAGTGGTCTTAAGGCTATTAAGATAGTTAAACTTAGTGGTAAAAAAGATTTTCAAGCTATTGCCATTAATAGATCATAGCGATAGCGGGGTAAAGTGGCTCGTGCTCATAGAAAAATGACGGCCACTGGAATGGATACAACCAATGTGCCTGTTAGTAAGCAAGAGGTAATGAGGCTTATTATTAAAATATTTCTGTATTCTGCCATAAATAAAAAAGCAAAACCAGCCCCTCCATATTCGATGTTAAATCCTGAAACTAGCTCTGATTCTCCTTCTGCGAAATCAAATGGGGCTCGATTTGTTTCTGCAAGGATTACTGCTACCCACATAATTCCCAAAGGTAGGAATAGTATAATAGTAGTTATAGATAAGTTAGTCAGGCGAATACTCACTAAATCTATTTGTATTGTTAAGAATAAATAAAATAGAATGATTAGGGTTATAGTTACTTCATAAGAAATAGTTTGGGCTATGGCTCGAATAGCCCCTAGTAAAGCATATTTGGAGTTAGATGATCAACCTGCTATGAGTGTTGTATATACGGCTAATGAGGAAATACATAAAAATAGAAGTATCCCTAGTGTAACTTGGTGTGAGAGTATAAAAGATGGGAATAATTGTCATAACCTAAGGGCCAAAATAAGTATTGCTGTTGGAGTTAGGATAAATGGAAGATAATTAGAAGATACAGGGGTAATTCATTCTTTAACAAAGAGCTTTAGGGCATCAGCTAATGGTTGTGGAATTCCAATAATCCCTAATTTATTAGGGCCTTTTCGAATTTGGAAATACCCAAGAGCTTTTCGTTCTAAAAGGGTAAAAAATGCTACGCCTAGTAGAATTAATAAGTAGGTGATAAAGGTGGCAGTTAAGTGTTGAGCGATTAGTAAGGGAAGTGAGTACTTCATAGTCAGAGCTTAAATCTGAGGCACTTTTCTGCCACCTTGCTTCAAAAAGGGATGTTAGACCTTTAACTCGGTGTAAACGAGTTGTAATAAATTATACTACTTTTCGATGAAAAGCATCAGGACAATAGTCCATAATTTACCTCATCAGAGTAATCCGTTCATCCGGCGTGATGCTTACATATTTTTATGCCTTGACTTTTGTTTTGGTAAAGTTGCAGTTTACAGTAATAAAATATATACTACAAGACAGGTTTGAGGGCGGAATTCTTGGTTCCTCCTAATGATCCAAATTCATTCGTGATTTTTAATCCACCAGCTCTCAACTTAACTTAAAGTTGTTGTTTAATTAAAAATTGGTGAAATTAAATTAAATTACTTTAAAATAATGGGGTGGAAAGTTTTTAAAACGGTTGTGTTTGTTAGGGTTTAGATAACGAGTGGTTTGTTAGAAAGGGTTCAATATATAGTCAGTATATACTAAGGTAAAAGAGTGAAGAGTGAGTTAATTAAGGAGTAAGGTAAGTCATTGAAGTATAGGTATCATTAAAGCTAGCTGATAGGTGCTAGAATACAAGAAGGTATTCTTGCTATATAGGTGAAAAATAAAAAAAATATAAGAGCCCCCTTATTATGCTCTGTTTTTCTTTTCTTTGCAGCAGTATTTTTGTGGGTGTTTGGAGTTTATGTGATTGGTTCTGTTAGGCAAAGTTATATAATTGAATGACAGATTTTAAGTATATGTGGTGTAGATTGAAGTTTGCCTGTTATTATTGATTATATTAGTCTTATTTTTTCTTGCTTTGTTTGCTTAATTTCTGGCTCTGTGTCGTTATTTAGAGTGTCTTATATAGATGGGGAAATTTTTATGCGACGGTTTATGTTACTTATTATAGCTTTTGTAGGGTCAATGAATTTATTAATTTTTATTCCCAGATTGATTACTATTCTTTTAGGGTGAGATGGTTTGGGTATTGTGTCTTTTGCTTTGGTTATTTATTATCAAAATAAAAAGTCTTTGGCTGCTGGAATGTTAACTGTATTAGCTAATCGTATTGGGGATGCTTTGTTAATTTTGAGTATTTGCCTTTTAATTAATTGAGGGGAGTGGTGTATTGGTTATGGTATAGTTGGTAATTTTGGGTTATTGATTTGTTTTTTGGTAGTTGTTGGGGCAATAACAAAAAGGGCTCAAATTCCGTTTTCTGCTTGATTACCTGCGGCAATGGCTGCTCCTACGCCTGTTTCTGCTTTGGTACATTCGTCAACTTTAGTGACAGCTGGTGTTTATTTGGTTATTCGGTTTTATAGAACTTTGGTTGAGATGGGTGAAGTTATGGGATTTTTAAGAAAAGTAGGGGCGTTGACTTTATTAATAGCAGGTTTAAGGGCTTGTTTTGAGGTTGACTTAAAAAAGATTATTGCTTTGTCTACTTTGAGCCAATTAGGTTTAATGATGTTTACTGTAGGGGTGGGTTTTCCCATTGTTGCTGTTTTTCATCTTTTTACTCATGCTCTGTTTAAGGCCTTGTTGTTTTTATGTGCTGGTTCTATTATCCATTCGACTATGGACACTCAAGATGGACGAATTCTCGGAGGCTTAAATTATTTGTTACCTTTTAGTAGAAGGTGTTTGGTGCTTAGAAGTGTCGCTTTATGTGGGATACCTTTTTTGAGTGGGTTTTATTCGAAGGATCTTATTTTGGAGGGAGTTTTTAGAAGATTTAACGGGAGATTAGAAGTGTTTATTATATTAGTGGGTGCTGGGTTAAGTTTAGTTTATAGATTGCGAATTTTGCTGATTGGGGTATTTGGACAAAATTTTAGAAGAAGCTTATTCACTTATAGAACTGAAAGGGGTTATGTTGTGTCTTCTATTATTATCTTATCAGTTGGTGCAATTGTTGGTGGATGATTTTTACAGAGAGTTTGGGTAAGCGTAAATGGATTCAGGTTGGTAGGTGTTTTTGGAAAGGTGGTTATTAGTGTCGTTACATTTATGGGGTTATTATATAGATTTATTAATTTTTTTTTAGTAGAGGTTTTAAAATGGAAAACTTTTGGGTGGTTAAGTCGATTTTTATCAAGGATGTGGTTTATGAGTTTAATATCTGGAAGATTTTTAGCTGGAGTTGGATTAAAGTTGGGTGGACTTATACATTTACATTTAGATTTAGGTTGAATAGAGGTATTGGGAGGACAAGGTGTGTTTAAGGTACTTGGGGGTGGTGTTGGTATTTCATACTATATGCAGAGGGGAGGGCTTTTAGTTTATACTCGTATCTTTTTGATTTTATTAGTTTTTTTATTGGTTGGTTTTTGGTATTTATAATTTAATTATGATTTTTAATTATGATGATATATGTTATATTTGGAATAAGACCAAGTCATTTTAACATTTTCAGTGTTATGTTTTTATAAGATTAAACTATTCTTCCTTTAAAAGCTATTTTTCTTGTGAAAACAAAATGAAATCTCATACTTTTGAAAGTGTTGGGGAGACAATAAAAAATATAAAGTATATGGCGGAAAAAGTTTGACCAATTCAGATGAATGGGTCTTCTACTGGTTGTTTACCAATTCATGTAAGTACTATAAAAATTCCTAGGAATAACCAGAAAAGGGACTGATTAACTGGGTAAAAGAAGTTTGAGCGTATAGTATTATAGTGTAATACAGGCATGAAGATTAAGATTAGGATTGATATTAGTAATGCAATTACTCCGCCTAACTTGTTAGGGATAGATCGCAAAATGGCATAAGCAAACAAAAAGTATCATTCTGGCTGAATGTGTACAGGTGTTCTTAAGGGATTAGCCGGAATATAGTTTTCTGGGTCTGTTAGAAGGTTTGGTAAGAATAGGCAAATAAAGACTAGTAAGGTTAATAAAAAAACAAACCCTACAACGTCTTTTACTGTATAATAAATGTGGAATGGGATTAGGTTAACGTTTGATGAAATCCCAAGTGGGTTGTTAGATCCAGTTTCATGTAAAAACAATAGGTGAATTGCAACAAGAGCTATAATGGCAAAAGGGAGAACAAAGTGTAAAACAAAAAATCGGCTTAAAGTTGCATTTCTAACTGAAAACCCGCCTCACAACCAGTAAACTAAGGTTTTTCCAATATATGGAATTGCTGAGAGGAGGTTGGTAATAACGGTAGCTCCTCAGAAAGATATTTGTCCCCACGGAAGAACATAGCCTAGGAAAGCTGTTGCCATGGTAAGAAATAGAAGAATAATCCCAATATTTCAAGTTTCTTGGGCCAAATATGATCCGTAATATATTCCGCGACCTGTATGAAGATAGATACATACAAAGAAAAATGAGGCGCCATTTGCATGGATGGCTCGTATTAATCATCCGTAGTTTACATCCCGTGAAATATGAGAGACAGAATAAAAAGCAAGATCGACGTTCGAGGTGTAGTGTATAGCAAGAAAGAGTCCTGTAATGATCTGTGTAGCTAAGCATAGGCCTAGTAGGGATCCAAAATTTCATCATACTGACAAATTAACAGGGGCTGGGAGATCATATACTAAGTTATTTAGGACTTTAATAAGTGGGTGAGCTTTTCGTACAGAGAGTTTAATTCAGGAAATTAGTGTGACTAAATCTAAAACTCCCAAAGTTTTTGTTTTTTTTAAACTATTTCCTGTTGAGTAGGAAAGGTGAATAATATCACTTTCTATTAGGTAACAACTAATTGCTAATTGTAGCTTCTTTCCTTGTGATAGGTGGTATGTGAGTAGAGGGTAAGTGGTTACTTATTTACTGATCCTAAGTCAGTGGTATTTTTATACTAACCCGCTATGATGTTTGATTTATAAATGCAGGTTTAATAAAATGCTATCATTAAATGCATCTCTTGGGGTCCTTTCGTACAATCAAGAAGTCTTTTATAAAATAAAGGAGATAGAAACCAACCTAGCTTGCGCCGGTCTTAACTCAGCTCATGTAAGGGTATAATAGTCGAACAGACTATCCTGTCATAGCGGTTGCACTTATGTGGATATCCTTAAGCCAACATCGAGGTCGCAAACCCAACTTTCGATGTGTACTCTTAAGTTGGATTACGCTGTTATCCCCGGGGTAACTACTTTATGGTCCTTAATAAATTTTATATGATTTTGTATGAAGGTTGGAAGCTTTATTGGTTCCAAGATTGCCCCAATCAAACCTTATATACTTTTAAGCTTGTATGCAGAGGTATAAAGAAAAGGTGAAGTTCCGCGGGGTCTTTTCGTCTTCCTTTGTAATCTAAGTCTTTTCACTTAGATGAAAAGTTTTTTTTATACACAAAGTACAGGTATTCCTAGTCTTGCCATTCACTGGCCTCCAATTAAAAGGCTAATTATTACGCTACCTTAGCACGCTCACGCTAACGCGGCCGTTTAAAATTTTCACTGGGCAGGCATTATCTTTTATAGAAGAGTTCAAAAGACGATGTTTTTGGTAAACAGGCAGGGAATTTATTTGCCGAATTCACTTTATGTAGTTTTGTTGGTAAAATGGTTTTTGATTCAAGTCGTTTTATTTTTTTGAGAGGTTAATTACGTTAATACTAATAGAATGCCTGTTTATTAACAGGTGGAGTTTTGTGTTAAGTTTCTTTGAGGTTAAAATGATAGAGTATAAATATTAAAGAGTTATGAGCGCTGATAACTAAAACGTTGTTAGGTGGCTGCTTTTAAGCCTACTTGGAGAGTTAGTGGATAAGGTATTTTTGGGTTTTTATTGAGCTTGTCCTCAATAAACTAAACTTTGTAGTTTATAGTAATATATTAATATAGTACTACAAGTCAGCACTTTGATGCTTTTAAAGAAAAACCAGCTATATGACTATATGAAAGGCTTATTACTTCTACTAAAAGTTACTTTATCAATTGTGAAACATTGACTTTTAAGGGTTAGTAGCTCATAATCATTCGGGAGCTTAGCTTGCTATATTTTTGTTGCTTCTCCATGATGCAAAAGGGATATGATATTATCAATTCTTTTAGGCCCTGAGGTGTTGATCCTTGCGGTTGTAAATTAAATTACATTTTTTATAAAGTACTGTGTGTTATGAAAATTTTCTTTATTTGGATAAAGTTTGTAGTTTATGTATGGCTTGCAAAGGGGGTGACCCGTAAAAAGAGCTACAATCTTTTGCCTGTTCTCGGCCACTTTGCTATAGATGTGTTGAGCTTTGGAGAGGTTTAATCTTATCTTTGGTTTACAAGACCAATGCTTATTAGCTTCTCAAAGCTTATCCTGAAGTAAATAACTGTGGTCGAGTTAAAAGCTCGATGCCTGTTCTCGGCCATCATGGATTGTGATAGGGGCAATTTCCATTACCCCTACTGTGTTACGACTTATCCTACTTTGTTGTCGGAGTGACGGGCGATTTGTGCGCGCTTTAGTTCTTGTTCAGACTTATTTTGTGTAAAGTTAAAAGTCTTACTTTCAAGTCCTCCTTCGTTAAAGTTTGAAACTTTAAGTTTGTATAGTATGTTTATTTGTATCCCATGGATCTGCTTCTCATTGGCTGTATGTCACCTGAATTTTTGAGTAGTTGGTTCTATTGCTTCCTTTTTTTTCTTTTTCGAGCAAGCATAAACGGCCATACACAAGCTGAGGTACGAGGGTAGCTAAGATTTTCGTGGATTATCGAATTAAGCCACAGGATCCCCTGATGAGGAGTAAGGCACCGCCACATTGTTTGAGGTTTAAGCTTTCGCTCGTAGTATTCTTTTTTGTGTTGGGCCATATAGTAGTCGGGTATCTAATCCGAGTTCTAAGATTATGGTTTGTTGAGGCAGCTAAGGTTAATGGCTGGATTGGGTTTAGTTTTAATTTATTTTTTACATTAAAAGTTAATTTTGTAGCCTTAAAAGTTGGTAGTTGTCTCGATTTGTTGGAATTAGCTTGGGGTATTGGTATAACCGCGACTGCTGGCACCATTTTTTGCCACCCCTTTTACTTATTTTCTAGGGCCTAGTTTCCTAGCTAATATAATATAAAACATTGGTGTTGTGGGTAGTTTTAACATTAACGATAAATGTTTATGGGTTGTTCCTTCACTAATAGACTTTTTAAAAGATTATTAGGGTTAATCCATGTATCACAATGTGTGTATACTGCCATATGTAGTTTAATTGGTATAGCTAATTTTGTACATCAATGAAATATTTAAAGCAAGGGTGTGTAGTTACACCAAGTTATGGGCCGAAACCATAATACTTATTAGTTTCTTGCTTAGTTAGGGATTGATTTTAGATCATTTAAAGCTTTGAAGGCTATTAGTTTTATTTAACTTAAATTCCTTAAAGTAAGTGAGTAGTAGGAAGAGAGTTTCTATTTTTGGGTTATGAGCCCAACAGCTTAATAATTAGCTTACCCTACTTAGAAAAGAAATAGTATTAAAGTTAGTGGTATGATTTGCGATAGTAAAAACAGGATTGTCTGTTTTGAGGTTATCTGTCTCTTGGTAAGGTTTATTTTATTGAATCTTAGTAATGTTGAGAAAGTTAAGGATAAATAGTAAAACAAACTTACTAATGCTCCGATAATTAGACCAGAAATGATGATTGTTTTTGCTTCCGTAAACATTAGAACTAGTAACTTTATAATGAATCCTATGAGAGGCGGTAGTCCTCCTAATGAAAGGATTGTAATAGCCAAAATAAAAACTTTTTCAGGCTCTTTTGAGGAGAAAAGTTGTTTATAAGATTTTGTGTGCTCTTTGGTTAAAAAAGCATAAATTGATACATTAATTAAGATGTAGGTGGTTAAGTAAGCAATTAGGATGATGTAGTTTCTGTTGATACTTGCTAATATTCATCCTGTATGGGCAATTGAAGAGTATGTAAGTAGAGATCGAATGTCAGTTTGATTTAGTCCTCCAATGCCTCCTCATAATGCCCTGATTATTGCAATAGGTATAATTGCTTTGATTAGGAGCGAATTTAGTGAACTAATAGCTAAAATTGGGGCAATTTTTTGCCAAGTTAATAGAATAAAGGCTGGCGTTAATTGGAGTCTTGCTATGACTGGGGGAAATCAAAAGTGAAATGGTGCTACACCTAATTTTAGACATATTGCAATTAGTATAAGAATTTGTAAGTTATTAGAGTATGATGAGATAGTTGCTGAGGCAATAAAAATTGTTGATCCTAATGATTGAGGGACTAGGTATTTTACTGCTGCTTCTGATTCTCTTCTGCTTTCTTTTATAAATATAAGTGGAATGTAGCCAAGTATGTTAATTTCTAAACCTATTCAGGTTATTAACCAGTTGGATGAGGATGCGACTATGCAAGTGCTTCTAACTATAAGAAATATAAATAGGAGTTTGTTTGGGGATTTCATTTATAGAAAAGTTGAAAGTAGTAGTTATGGTCATTACTTTTTTCTGACGCTGGACGTTTGGTTTGGTTTGGTCAAGTCTGTGTTCCCTGATCTGGCAGTAATAGGGTAACTATCTGTTTTGGGTTGTGGAGGTTGATTATTTAGGTCTATTGAGCATAGTGTTTGATTAGTAAGATTTGGTTCGTTTGAAAGAATGAATAGGGGAATACTTAAGGTTAGGCATAGGACAGCTAAAAAAGAAAATATAAGTAAGGATAGTAGCTTTTGAATTTTTTGATTAAAGATTACTTAAAGTTTTGGTCGAACTTTTAAATAGCTAAATGCACTAGAATGCTCTTTTGACGTGAAAAGTCAATGTGCATAAACTTTAACACTTAATTAGCTAAAGAAAGGTGGAAGGAGTTAAACCTCTCTTTATGTAGTTAGAAGCCACATATTAGCTCGGCTACCTTTCCAGAAAAAGGATAAGTGAGTCGAACACTTTCTTTTTGATTTCAAGGCAAATCTTCTCCGAGGTCCTTTAGTGGTTTGTAGCTCTAGAGTAATATCTCAATGGTTGAATGCAAATCAAATCTTTTTGTTAAAGTATAGAACTATTATTTAAATTAATTTAATTTATAGTTTGTTGTTGATAAAAATGATAAATAGAATGTTTATAATGGGGGTAATGAGTAGTTTAAAGAAAAACGATAGGTTGTGGTTCTATAGATAGGTTGTAGCACTCTCATTAGTGTTAGAGGTATTAAGAGTTTTAGGTTTTGGTGTATTAAATATTAAATTTTACCTTTGTGAGGTGATATGGAAAAAGTGGTGTTAAGGGTTTTGGTAGCTGTCTTGCTTGGGTTTGTGTTATTATGTGTTGGATTATTCCTTGGAGTGTCATTATATGTTGGTCGAGAAAAAGTTAGTCCTTTTGAGTGTGGGTTTGATCCTATAGGATCTTCTCGAGTACCTTTTTCTTTACGATTTTTTTTGTTAGCTGTAATTTTTGTAGTTTTTGATGTAGAGATTGTTTTGCTATTTCCTGTTGTAATGGTAATGGGTGGTTCTTGAATGTGGGTCAAGAGTTATTTAGCATTATTAGTCTTTTTAGTTTTATTGTTTGGTGGAGTAGTTCATGAGTGGCGTGAAGGTTCATTAGAGTGGGAGATATAAATGGCAAAAAAAAATAAAAAATGAGCTTTTGGGGTCAATTAGGGTTTCAAGATAGTTATAGTGGTTTGAGTTCTGAGCTTAGTTTTTTTCATGATCATGCTATATTTGTTCTTGTTTTGGTTTCGTCCTTTGTTGGGTATATGATGGTGTGTTTATTAAAGGGAAGATTATCGTCTCGGTTTATTATAGAGGCTCAAGCGCTTGAGGCTGCCTGAACTATGGTTCCTGGTTTATTGTTGTTAATTTTGGCTATTCCATCTGTTCGATTGTTATATTTATTGGATGAGGTTGGTGGGCCTATGGTTAGAATAAAGGCCATTGGGCATCAATGATATTGGGAATACGAGTATGGTGATAGTAACAATGTTGTTAGTTTTGATTCTTATATAGTAAATAGTTTAGAAGTTGGTGGAGGAGGTTATCGATTGTTGGAGGTTGATAATCGATGTGTGTTACCTTACGGTGTTGATAGTCGTGTTTTAGTTAGATCTGCTGATGTGATTCATGCTTGGGCTATTCCTTCTTTAGGGGTTAAGGCTGATGCTATTCCTGGTCGAATTAATCAATTGGGTATTCATTTGATAAGATCTGGTGTAATATTTGGTCAGTGTAGAGAAATTTGTGGGGTAAATCACTCTTTTATGCCTATTAGAGTGGAAAGAGTTTCTCCAGATGTTTTTTATCATTGGTTAGTTGGTTAGTTGGGTTTAAGGGTTTTGTATTAGTATAGGT